TGGTAGGAGAAAGACATATTTAGTACAATTATTGAGAGCATTCTAGTCCGGATTCCATGAGATACTGAGTCTGCTTTTTCGATTGTTCCCAATTCATGGAATGGAATAGAGGACTATATGTTTCTCGGGCGCACAGACCCAAATTGAATTCATTTCTTGTACAATACAAAATGAATTTCACATTAACAGAATTTCATTTCCCTGATAGAATACTTTTCCAGATTCAAAAATCCCCCCTTCTGGCTTCGGTTTTGTTTGTGTAACGGCAATTACTAATGTGAAGTTGAAAAATCTATTTCATTCAAATTGTACGCTGAGCTTTTGGTATAGGTATCCCAGTACGAATAACCTAAGGAAGGAGGGTAAAAGAAAAATAAAGATCAATATCCCACCCCTTTTAGCTTGGCAAGTAGCAGGGGAATAAATCCATTTTTCCTTCCTATTTTGATATTTTTTTAGAGGGCTCGTCGAAGAACGAACAAACCCCAAACTCAAATAGTTAGTTTGATGGAATATTACATCCTTTATCCCGGGACTCCTCTTTATCACACTTCTTTGTCTTCCAAGAAAACTAGATCATTAAAAAAAAACGGAGTTTAGAACGTAACTCCCTTCTTTTTCCACTCCGCTTCGATTGTTTGTTGGGGGTTTGTGACTAATGGAAACGGACGGGTGGTCAGACGATACTTTATCCGATGATTGTACAAGGAGGACGTAAGGTAGGTTATAGATAAAGAACAGAAAAGAATGAGAAATAAAGAAATTTTGGATTCGGTATGGATAAAAGATCTTCCTATGTTATACTATTCAATTCTTGACGACGAATTGATTTGATAGCTCAGATATTGTTATTCATGATATTGATCTGATTTCAAGATCATCGAGAGGGAATTCATTCATTGAATTGACAGGAGAAAGATTTATTATCTCTATGGGATTAAATCCCGAGTTATTTTGAAGTAAAAAAACGATGAGATTATGGAAGTAAATATTCTTGCATTTATTGCTACTGCACTGTTCATTCTAGTCCCTACTGCGTTTCTACTTATCATTTACGTAAAAACCGTAAGTCAAAATGATTAATTAATGAGTTAATGGTTAAACAAATCAAATGAGAAGGATTCTCATTTTGCGTCTTAAATGAAATGAGCGGACTAGAATCGGCAGTATTCTATGAGATCCGATAGTACGGTAAGAAAGAAATAGATGAACCCTTCTTTCTTACCATACTATCTATTAGTGTTAGTATTATTGTAGTGTATAAAGTTATACAGCGTATAAAGAAAGTTGTACTTTTTAATCTAATAAAGATAGAGGCTAAATATAAATCAATCTACAATATTCATATATGTAGATATCAATTCCATTCATTTCATATATAGAATGGACATAGGACCCAATTCTATTTCTTTGATACATCTATTTGTTTCGAGCAATCTGAAATAATCGTCTGACTCTTATAGTTCAAATTTCTAGATTTTTGATTATTTACAATATGAATTTCAGGATCTATCGAAAGAATCAAATCAATGCAGGAAAAACGATATGGGCATATATTAATAAAATCAAATAGTCATTTTTTTAGCATTCCGAAGAAATAATTGATTGAGCCATTGACAGGAGTTCGGTGGGCACTTCTTCGGATTTCGAAGAGTAAACCTCACAGATTTTTAACGGTTGAACCACGATATGAAATGTGTCGATAAAATCGAAATTCCGAAAAGAAAAGGAAAAAAATAATAGAAAATAATAAAAAAAGGAAAGTGCGCAATATGTGACGCCCCTAAGGCAAGATCTTCTTTTATTATGCATAGTATCCCGTTAGACAACCACTATGTTTATATTCTTTCTCATATAAAGTGCGTATACACTTAACAAAACGACTTCCTTTTTGAAGAGTAAAAAGGGAAAGAAAAGGGGATCGGGTCTTCCTCAGTATCCATCTATCATTCTGGTAAGAGCCCGTTCATTGAAATAGAAAAGTTAGGAAGAATTAAGTTGGACTAAATTTTCTATCATCTGTATCCCTTTCCTTTCGAAACACAAACATGGGAATCCGTGAAATATCTCTTTGATTGAAAGAGTATTAGTCATATAATACATTATTCCACTGGAATCCAATGGAATTTCAAAATGAAGATATATATTCGATTTTTTTCTTTTTAAAGAGTTCAAACCGCCTTGCAGAACGACCTATAAAACAATTGATAGAGTTTGTTCCTCAACTCAATTAGTAGTACCTTTAGAGCCCACTTCTTCCCCATACTACGAGTGAAAGGGAAAATGTAAAGACTACCATTAAAGCAGCCCAAGCAAGACTTACTATATCCATGTGAATTATGTCCCCTATCTTGATGAAGGAATTATTCCATTATTGCTCACTAATAATAGTGGAATCAATGGTGCAGAGTCAAAAAGGGATTCTGACCGAAGACTATTGATGAACCAATCCAACAAATCCACTTCTAAAAAATTCCTATATGATTTGAAATCTGGAAAGACTAAATACAAGTAAAATATGCAATGATATCTCAAGGAACTCTTATTAATGGAACATGTAGGAATAATAAGGCCTATTCTTTTTTGTTAACCTTCATAAGTAAAGTAAAAAAGCATGATCATAGATCACTATCTATTCCATACCTCTATTTCCCTTTTGATCTAATCCATACCATCTCCCGAATGTTTCGCAGAGACAGTTGGGAGATGGTATCTCATATTCTTGACGAGAGGTTGCTGAAAAGAAATTCTTTTTTTTTGCACTTTTTCTATATCTATTTTATTTAAAGTAAATTTCTATATCTATTTTAGATAAAGTAAATTATCAATCCAATCTAATATTGATTGAATGCCCGAACATTCAGAGATTCTCGTGAGCCCATATATAAAGTATCTAAAGGATCTTCCCCCCTCTCCACAACTACTAATGGAATTCAATTTCCTATCCGGCTATCCAATGGAATTCAAGACCCAGTCAGTAGACACTACATTAGTAGTAGAAAGATTAGCAATAGAAAGGAATCGAGAAGTCTTGAGAGCCCTTCCCCCATTCGAATCTTTCCTTGAATCCTAGATCCAAAGATTTACAATCTTTTAGAAAACCCCCAGATCCGATGCGTAGAAGCAAACAAGTATCAACAGTCCATTTCTTCTACTTCCGCTGGGGAAGAATTTGGAGAGTTCTATCAGCGGAACAGAATTAGAGATTTTGAGCCTTTTTTTGTTGATCAGGCGACACCCGGATTTGAACTGGGGAAAAAGGATTTGCAGTCCCCCGCCTTACCACTCGGCCATGCCGCCAAATTGATACAAAATAGATGCAAATTTTCCCCTTCGGGTTGGAGTACGGAACTTCTTTTTTTATTGTACTTGCATCTTAATCCTCCTTTTCTTAATTCCTTTCCTAAAAGGAACCCTCCTCCTCTTTATTTATTTTTTCTTTTTGGTTGGATTTGATCCAACCCTTCGATTGATTGTATAGTATCTCAAAACACATAATGCCTAAAAATTTCCCCTCCCCTTTCTATTAATATTTAAAAGGGTGGATTTTCAGTCATAAAAAAAATTATGACAACTTGGAACCGTTAACTATTGACTGCTGCCTGCGAATTCGTGAACTATTTTTGGATTTGAATCTCCAATTGTGTTTTCCTAATGACATAATCAAAAAGTTGGTGCATAACACATCAGTGTTGATTTGTTTCAATCCAAAATCCTTCTCAATTTCAATTATAACAACAATTATGAGTATATGTAAACCCCAGAACAGAAATTGTTACACAGATATCTAATCGAATTGGGTATCTTATTTATATATGTTGCCTATAGGAAATTATCAGAAAATTATCGTGCTTCAGTTTTTCGTGGAATAGAAAATAGAAACTTTGTTTTGATAGAGCACGGAAATAAAGGAGAAGACGGATCTATAGATAGCTCTATCTGCACGTGTTTAATAAATCCAGCCCTTCTTAGATACTTTGATACTTTACAATTCTAACTTTCTCCATCGTATTCTGCCAATTCTACTAAAAACTGGGTTAGGTAAAAAAATATCTCTTCTCTGTGAATCTTTTTTGAACAATGGAATCATAAAAGAGGTTAAGTGCTAAAAAAATAGACTCTATATTGTTTCTGGTTTTTATGTCTTTATCTCAACGAAAAGATCAAATACCGAATCCATTTAGTTGTCTGGTATGCAAGTTGATTGGAATATGTAATAGCATAATAATGCTAGGAATGGAATCCGTTTTGATATTCTATACAAAATCCCACAATCATAATATAGTAAGCCTAAGTGGCATAATTCTCTTTTTAGGAATGTTTTATCAACCCCTTTCCATTTGTATCTGTTGCAAATTCTAATTTGAAATAGAAAATTCTCTTTCTTCCGCCGTTCATACGTATTTCATACATTCCATATCTGGAATGGAGTCAAATTTCATGCGATTCAGTAAACAGAATCTAAATTCTACCGTTACTAGATCATCTATATGATTCGATGAAGAATGATCTAATAATGGGATTTTTTGATAAATAGGAAATTCAAAATGCTCCAGGATGGAAATGAGGGAATGTATACAATACCGGGGTTTAATCAGATACAATTTGAAGGATTTTGTAGGTTCATTGATCAGGGCTTGATGGAAGAACTTTCTAAGTTTCCAAAAATAGAAGATACGGATCAAAAAGCGGAATTTCAATTATTTTTGGAAACATATCAATTTGTAGAACCATTGATAAAAGAAAGAGATGCTGTGTATAAATTACTCACATATTCTTCTGAATTATATGTATCCGCAGGACTAATTTGGAAAACCCGCAGGGATATGCAAGAACAAACAATTTTGATTGGAAACATTCCTCTAATGAATTCTCTGGGAACTTCTATAGTAAAGGGAATATATAGAATTGTGATCAATCAAATATTGCAAAGCCCCGGTATTTATTACCGGTCAGAATTGGACCATAATGGAATTGAGGCCTATACCGGCACCATAATA